AGTACTACACCCTTGATCGTGAAATATCGAGTGCTTGTTGAACCCTGTGAATCACGTGAAAGTAGGACAGTCCAAATTCGGGGGTCAAAGAGTCTCATAAAGCGCTCTTGGTGGAAAAAAATGGGAGTGAAAGATCCCACCGAATCGAATTTGGTCCATGAATCTAAGAAATAGTGAGAATTCTTGATCTCTCTCAATTCGAAGATCCAGGATTTGAATTGATGTCCTCTCATTGATTCCTCCTAAGGAATCCAATTCAATTGGAATTGGGTCATTCACAATGTACAATGACCCCCGCGAAGCATCCATGGCTGAATGGTTAAAGCGCCCAACTCATAATTGGCGAATTCGTAGGTTCAATTCCTGCTGGATGCAGGCCAACGGGAATATTCAATAAGTCTATTGGAATTGGCTCTGTATCAATGGAATCTCATCATCCATACATAACGAATTGGTATGGTATATTCATACCAACCATAACATATGAAGAGTAAGGACTAGAATTCTTATCGATACTGGAACTCGTGGGGAAGAAAGTGGATTTATGGATGGAATCAAATATGCAGTCTTTACAGAAAAGAGTATTCGGTTATTGGGGAACAATCAATATACTTCTAATGTCGAATCAGGATCAACTAGGACAGAAATAAAGCATTGGGTCGAACTCTTCTTTGGCGTCAAAGTAATAGCTATAAATAGTCATCGACTCCCGGGAAAGGGTAGAAGAATGGGACCTATTATGGGAAATGCATTACAGACGTATGATCATTACGCTTCAACCGGGTTATTCTATTCTACCTCTTATAGAGAAAAGAACTTCAGTCAAAAAATAAAGGAGTAATCGGCCGTGACCCGTTCACTAAAAAAAAATCCTTTTGTAGATAATCATTTATTGGCAAAAATGGAGAAGCTCAACATGAGAGAGGAAAAAGAGATAATAGGAACTTGGTCCCGGGCATCTACCATTATACCCACAATGATCGGCAATACAATTGCCGTTCATAATGGAAAGGCACATATACCTATTTATATAACAGATCGTATGGTGGGTCACAAATTGGGAGAATTCGCACCTACTCTGACTTTCCGGGGACATGCGAGAAACGATACTCGATCTCTCCTTTAATAAAATTTAAAATAAAATAAAAAGTAGGTGCTCGTCGTTCATTGGTGGGAGGTGAACCTTATGTCAAAGTGGAGAAAGTGGAAGAAGACCTTGAAAAAGCAGAAGATGAAGAGGAGCTCGAGCACACAAGTACAAGCTTTAGCTCAACATGTATCTATGTCTGCTCACAAAGCACGAAGAGTCATTGATCAGATTCGTGGACAGTCCTATGAGAAAACACTTATGTTACTGGAACTCATGCCTTATCGAGCATTTTATCCCATTTTTAAACTGGTTTATTCTGCAGCAGCAAATGCTAGTCACAATAAAAGTTTCAACGAAGCTGATTCAGTCATTAGTAAAGCCGAAGTCCATGGGGGTACTATCGTGAAAAAGTTCAAACCCCGGGCTAGAGGACGTAGTTATCCAATAGAAAGACTCGCTTGTCATATAATTATTGTATTGAAGGATAGATCTAAAAAGAAAACGGATCAGGATATATTTTTAGAAACAAAAAATGTATGGAGAGATCCTATAATAGAAAGATATATAGAGAAAGAAAGAGAGAGAGAAAAAAAAGATGGGTCAAAAAATAAATCCACTTGGTTTCCGACTTGGGGAAACCCAAAGTCATCGTTCCCTTTGGTTCGCACAACCAAAAAGTTATTACATAGGTCTCCAGGAAGATGAAAAAATACGGGATTGTATCAAGATATATTTACAAAAAAATATAAGAATATCCTCAAGTTTCGAAGGAATTGGAATTGCACATATAGAGATTCAAAAAAAAATGGATCTGATCCAGGTCATAATCTATATTGGATTCCAAAACTTGTTAATAGAAGGCCAAACACGAGGAATCAAAGAATTACAGATCAATGTACAAAAGGGGTTTCATTCTGTGAACCGGAGACTTAACATTGCTATTACAAGAGTTGCAAAACCTTATGGACAACCTAATATTCTTGCAGAATATATAGCTCTACAATTAAAGAATCGAGTTTCGTTTCGAAAGGCAATGAAAAAAGCTATTGAATTAACTGAAGAAGCAGACACAAAAGGAATTCAAGTGGAAATTGCAGGGCGTATCGACGGAAAAGAAATTGCACGTGTCGAATGGATCAGAGAAGGTAGGGTTCCCCTACAAACCATTCGAGCTAAAATTGATCATTGTTCCTATCCAGTTCAAACCGCCTATGGAATATTGGGCATCAAAATTTGGATATTTGTAGACGAGAAATAATGGTCCCTCCTTTGCTTGCCATTCTATTCCGCGATAGAACAAAAACTACAAACTATTCCTTTTCACTTCAATAAAAAAAAAAAATGAAAAATGAGCAATTCTAATTCTAATTCTATAGGGTTGAATAAAAATTCGATTGACCATTTGGTAGAACTGCTATGCTTAGTGTGTGACTCGTTGGTTTTTTCTTTAGAGTTGGGATTCAAAAAAAAAAAAAAACAGACCAGCCCCTAACTAATAACTATAAGAACTAGTAACCAACTCATTGCTTTGTATTATCGAGATCCAAGGAACCAGTCACTATATGATGTATCGATCATATAGTTGTAACAACTGAAATCTTTTTTTTTTCCATAAAGGAAAAGTCCATTTATGGCTTGGAAAGGGAAAGGAAAATAGAAGGATGTGGGTAAATGGAAGGGCGAGAGAAAGAGAGAAGGAGAATCTCCATGATATATGATTCCAATATGTATGGTCTATCAATCACATCATTATCATAAAAAGCAGTGTGATAAAGCATCAATACTGATTCGTCCATAATTAGTAATTAGATGAATAAGGTTCATAAGAAAAATACAAATAATAAAGAGCCTCGAGTCAATAGAGACTGAGGAGATTGGCTCGGGAACGAATTTAATTAGGAGCTCCATTGCATAGTTCAGGCCTAGCCATTAATGAAAAGCTATGGGAACGACGGAACCTGTGACTGCAGAAGATTCTATTAAAAACAAATCCTAATGATTCATTGGGTGGGATGGCGGAATCAACCAGGAACCAATTGATTTATTCTGATAGGTCATAGGTTCAACCTACAAATGAAGAAAGTAAGGAAAGAGTAAATATTCGCCCGCGAAACCATTATTGGATTGCAATATTTTGACGGATTCGGTAAAGGTCAAGAATTCATTTTCAAAAGAAAGGCATTATCCCATATAAATAGAAATATACGTCTAGCTATATATACAAGATAATATACAAGATATACGGATTCCTGTGTGACAGATTAAATATCAATAAATCCGTGTATTATTCATTAAATAAATACATGTGCATCTGTAATATTATTGAATCGTTTCATTCGCGAGGAGCTGGATGAGAAGAAACTCTCATGTCCGGTTCTGCAGTAGAGATGGTATTGAGAAAAAACCATCAACTAGAACCCCAAAAGAACCAGATTCCGTAAACAACATAGAGGAAGAATGAAGGGAATATCTTATCGAGGCAATCATATTTGTTTCGGTAAATACGCTCTTCAGGCACTTGAACCCGCTTGGATCACATCTAGACAAATAGAAGCAGGACGACGGGCAATGACACGGTATGCGCGCCGCGGTGGAAAAATATGGGTACGTATATTTCCCGACAAACCCGTTACAGTAAGACCTACCGAAACACGCATGGGTTCGGGGAAAGGATCTCCCGAATATTGGGTATCTGTCGTTAAACCAGGTCGAATACTTTATGAAATGGGCGGAATATCAGAAACTGTAGCCAGAGCAGCTATTGAAATAGCTGCGTCCAAAATGCCTATACGAACTCAATTCATTATCGCGTGATAGGTATTTGAAGGGTATTTGTGATGAAAAATACAATCGCAGATTTTTTGATTTCTGGGAAGACAATATTTCTCTCTTTTTCCTTTGCCCTTTGCATTGAAAGAGCAGATTCAAAAAATGATATGATTCAACCTCAGACCCATTTGAATGTAGCAGACAACAGCGGGGCTCGAGAATTGATGTGTATTCGAATCATAGGAGCTAGTAATCAGCGATATGCTCATATTGGTGACGTTATTGTTGCTGTAATCAAAGAAGCAGTGCCCAATATGCCTCTCGAAAGATCAGAAGTGATCAGAGCTGTAATTGTGCGTACATGTAAAGAACTCAAACGTGACAACGGTATGATAATACGATATGATGACAATGCAGCAGTTGTCATTGATCAAGAAGGAAATCCAAAAGGAACTCGAGTTTTTGGAGCGATCGCTCGGGAATTGAGACAGTTGAGTTTCACTAAAATAGTCTCATTAGCTCCTGAAGTCTTATAAATATATAAATACGAGTAGATGAGACCATAATAGAGTATGGAGTGTAGTAAGGTATCTGAAATAGATCACGTTAGTAGATTGTGTCTCACGCATATACCTTTAATAATTCATAAATAAATATCATAAATAAATATCATAAATAAATAAGAAAAATGAAAAAAAAAAAGTGGAACATGTTGATTATATCAAAACTGTGAGGCACCAAGAATTCTAGTTCGTCATGGGTAGGGACACTATTGCCGATATAATAACTTCTATAAGAAATGCTAACATGGATAAAAAGGGAACGGTTCGAATAACATCTACTAATATCACCGAAAACATTGTTAAAATACTTCTACGAGAAGGGTTTATTGAAAACGTTAGGAAACATCGGGAAAACAACAAATATTTTTTGGTTTCAACCCTGCGACATAGAAGGAATAGGAAGGGAACATATCGAAATATTTTAAAGCGTATCAGTCGACCCGGTCTACGAATCTATTCCAACTATCAACGAATTCCTAGGATTTTAGGTGGAATGGGTATCGTAATTCTTTCTACTTCTCGAGGTATAATGACAGATCGAGAAGCTCGACTAGAAGGAATTGGGGGAGAAATTTTGTATTATATATGGTGATCCTTCTGGTATCCGAATTTGATCCGTAACTTGCTATTTGGAAAAAGAGAGGAAAGACGGATTGTCTACTATCACTCCTCCTCCATTAGTTGATACTTCAAGGGGGTTACCTGGAATGAAAGAACAAAAATTAATTCACGAAGGTTTAATTACTGAATCACTTCCCAATGGTATGTTCCGAGTTCGTTTAGATAATGAGGATCTGATTCTAGGTTATGTTTCGGGGAGGATCCGACGGAGTTTTATACGGATACTACCAGGAGATAGAGTCAAAATCGAAGTAAGTCGTTATGATTCAACTAGGGGACGTATAATTTATAGACTTCGCAACAAAGATTCGAATGATTAGGTGGCTTTTATTTGAATTTAAGCATTCCTTTCATGGGGATACAATTCGAGGTTCAAAATTTCAAGAGACTTATTTTCTTCCAAGGAGTATATTCGGCATTAAGGAATGACAAATATGAAAATAAGGGCCTCCATTCGTAAAATTTGTGAAAAATGTCGACTGATCCGTAGGCGGGGGCGAATTATAGTAATTTGTTCCAATCCGAGACATAAACAGAGACAGGGGTAATCTTTCTAAAAAGGGACTTTCTAAACGGCCCGATGTGCAAATCAAATAAAGGATCTGTTTTGACATGAAATGGATATATCCGTATATCTCTGACTCATATTTATGAGATGATAAAATATGACAAAACCTATACCAAGAATTGGTTCACGTAAGAATGGATGTAGAATACAAAAAGGAGTTATTCATGTTCAAGCGAGTTTCAACAATACCATTGTGACTGTTACAGATGTAATAGGTCGGGTGGTTTCTTGGTCCTCCGCGGGTACTTGTGGATTCAGAGGCACAAGAAGAGGGACACCATTTGCTGCTCAAACCGCAGCAGGAAATGCTATTCGTACAGTAGTGGATCAGGGCATGCAACGAGCAGAAGTCATGATAAAAGGCCCTGGTCTCGGAAGAGATGCAGCATTACGAGCCATTCGCAGAAGTGGTATACTATTAAGTTTCGTACGTGACGTAACCCCTATGCCACATAATGGATGTAGGCCCCCTAAAAAAAGACGTGTGTAGAAATAAGAATTGAATGGATTTCAAGAGAAATAAATGATTCAATGATCTGCAATAATATTAGTATGGTTCGAGAAGAAGTAGCAGTATCCACTCGGACACTACAGTGGAAGTGTGTTGAATCAAGAACAGACAGTAAGCGTCTTTATTATGGCCGTTTCGTTCTGTCCCCGCTTATGAAAGGTCAAGCAGATACGATAGGTATCGCGATGCGAAAGGCTTTACTTGGAGAAATAGAAGCAACATGTATCACACGTGCAAAATCTGATAAGGTACCACATGAATATTCTACTATAGTTGGTATTGAAGAATCAGTACATGAAATTATAATGAATTTGAAAGAAATTGTATTGAGAAGTAATCTGTATGGAACTCGTGACGCATCCATTTGCGTCAGGGGTCCTAAAAACGTAACTGCTCAAGATATCATCTCACCACCTTCTGTGGAAATAGTCGATACTACACAGCATGTAGCTAGCCTGACGGAGCCAATTAATTTGTGTATTGAATTACAAATCGAGAGGGATTGCGGATATCGTATGAAATCCCCAAATAACTATCAAGATGGAAGTTATCCTATAGATGCTGTATCTATGCCTGTTCGAAATGCGAATCATAGTATTCATTCTTATGGGAGTGGGAATGAGAAACAAGAGATACTTTTTATTGAAATATGGACGAATGGAAGTTTAACTCCTAAAGAAGCACTTCACGAAGCTTCCCGTAATTTGATTGACTTATTTATTCCTTTTCTACATGCGGAGGAAGAGGACATTCATTTAAATTTAGAAGACAATCAAAACAGGTTTACTGTATCCCTTTTTACCTTTCATGGTAGATTGGCTAATATAAGGAAAAACAAAAAAGGAATTGCATTGAAATGTATTTTTATTGACCAATCAGAATTGCCCCCCAGGACCTATAATTGTCTCAAAAGGTCCAATATACATACATTATTTGACCTTTTGAATAACAGTCAAGAAGATCTTATGAGAATTGAACATCTTCGCATAGAAGATGTAAAACAGATATTGGACATTCTACAGAAGCATTTTGCAATTGATTTACCTAAGAATAAGTTTTAAATCCATTGGGATTATTTCATCTTTTTAGAAAGAAAGAAAAGAAGAAAATGGGTTTTGAATCCTTAGCATCATCCGTATATCCAGAATGGATTGATAATGAAATTGAAGAGATGTATCTAGGGAGAATTCACTTTGAAGCGACTATTCCCTAGATACATACGCGTACTATTTCACGGTTAAATCAACTTAAAATTAAAAAAGTCCTAAAGTTAGAGATTTATCAATAGGTAATGTTGCTCCAATACCTAACCAAAGAGCTGTCGCGGTACCGATCAAAAAAACTGTTGTAGCTACTGGACGACGAAATGGATTCTGGA